CATGCCTTGATCCGCTACTGTTCGGATAGCATTTCCTGCTGCGGTTTGAGCGGCAAAGGGTGTCCCCCTTCGTGTACCTTTGAATCCACAAGTACCGGCGGAGGACCAAGAAATCACCCGACCTCGTACATCTGTAACAGTCACAATAGTATTGTTGAAACTAGCTTGTACATGAATAACTCCTTTTGGTATTTTACGAGTATGCTTACGCGAACCAATACGCCCATTTTTACGCAAACTTTTTTTAGGTATAGGTTTTGCCATATTTAATTATTTCATAAAAATAAGTCCAAGATATATGGTATGGATATATCCATTTCATGTCACAAACGCATCTTTTATTATTTTTTAACTAGAATTTATATTCGATTTGATTTTTTTTTCTATATTAATTATATTTTTTATTTTTTTTTAGAAAGCCTTCGTTTATGAAAATATTATCCTTGTCTTTGTTTATGTTTTGGATTGTAACAAATTACTATAATTCGTCCCCGTCTTCGAATCAATCGACATTTTTCACAAATTTTACGAACAGAGGCCCTTATTTTCATATTTATCATTCCTTAATAAGTTAATTCAAAAGTTTTGGAAGAAAATAAGGTTTCCTTACATTTTGAACTTCTAATTGTAGCCTTCTCTGCAAAAATAAAAATAATGTTGAAGTTGAAAAACATCCTAATTAAAATGACTTATTTGTATTCATTATATAAAGAAACCTGAAACATACTCAGGGGAAGTTATTTATTTAGTAATTAAATTTTCGTGAATCCCCCCCCCCTTTTTTTATTCGAGTTAAACCCGTTTCGCGTATTCACCCTTGTATATAATTATAGAATATATACTTGTATATAATATCTAAATAATAATATATAAATAAAGGGGTGTGAAGTTATATTAGAAATTGGAGTTTTCTTTTTCTTTTTTTTTTTTAATGGATAAAAATTTCGCATATAATTCGGATGTTTGAACGATTACCATATATAACATAAAACTTCTCCTCCTATTCTTTCTAATCGAGCTTCTCGATCTGTCATTATACCTCTCGAAGTTGAAAGAATTACAATACCCATACCCCCTAAAATTCGCGGGATTCGTTGATAATTAGAATATATTCGTAGACCGGGTGTACTGATCCTTTTTAAATTTAAAAAATTTTTATATGATCCTTTCCTATTTCTTCTGTACCGTAGAGTTAAAACTAAAAAATATTTGTCGTTTTCTATATGTTTTCTGACGTTTTCGACAAAACCCTCTCGTAAAAGTATTTTTACAGTGTTTTCTGCGATGTTAGTAAATGGTATTTGAACCATTCCTTTTTTATTCATATCAGCATTTCGGATATAGGTTATTATATCAGCGATGGTATCCTTACCCATAGTAAAAGAAAATGATTGTTGCCTGTTACTTTCTATATAATCAACATGCTCCTTTATTCCATTTATTATTCTCTTTTTATTTTCTATTTCTTTCTATTTGTATATATATTTATTTCTTTCTATTTGTATATATATTTATTATTATTATATATTTATATATATATTATTATTCTATATATTATTCTATATATATATATTTTTATTTTATAGGGTTATCAAGTATTAATCTGAAATATATTTGAAATAGATAATAATTGCTACCTCTAATACTTAATAATAATTACTCCAAAAGGGATATATGTGAGATAAACTAGATTAATTAATTGAATCCATTTTTTTTCACAAAATAATATAATGTATCCATATTAAAATTAAAGTTTCGTCTTATAATACTTCAGGTGCTAATGAAACTATTTTAGTGAAATTTAACTGTCTTAATTCCCGGGCGATTGCACAAAAGATTCGAGTTCCTTTTGGATTTCCTTCTTGATCAATGACAACTGCAGCATTATCATCATACTGAATTATTATACCGTTGCTACGTTTGAGTTCTTTACAAGTACGTACAATTACAGCTCTGATCACTTCTGATCTTTCTAAGTTCGTATTTGGTACTGCTTCTTTGATTACAGCAACAACAATGTCACCAATATAAGCATAGCGTCGATTACTAGCTCCTAGGATTCGAATACACATCAGTTCGCGTGCTCCGCTGTTATCAGCTACAGTCAAATGAGTTTGAGGTTGAATCATATCATTTTTTGTTCTTTCAGTCCAAAGATTGAGGTTAAAATATTCTGTGTTCAAAAAAGGGAATATACAATTGCATTTTTTTGTTTTCATCTTAAAGACCTCTTTCCTTTAATTCTAATTATTATCTTGAATTATTATCCTGAAATAATGAATTGAGTTCGTATAGGCATTTTGGACGCTGCTATTGAAATAGCCTTTCTTGCTATATTTTCTGGGACCCCACCCATTTCATACAGTATTTTCTTAGGTTTAACAACAGCTACCCAATATTCGGGAGATCCTTTTCCCGAACCCATGCGTGTTTCAGTCGGTCTTACTGTAACAGGTTTGTCTGGAAATATGCGTACCCATATTTGTCCTCCTCGGCGAACATTTCGTGACATTGCCCGTCGTCCCGCTTCTATTTGTCTAGATGTTATCCAAGCGGGTTCAAGTGCCTGAAGAGCATATCTTCCGAAGCAAATATGATTCCCTCGATAAGATATTCCTTTCATTCTTCCTCTATGTTGTTTACGAAATCTGGTTCTTTTGGGGTTATAATTGATGGTTGTTTCTCAATTCCATCTCTATTCCAGAACCGTACATGAGATTTTCATCTCATACGGCTCCTCGCGAATGAAGCAATTCTATATATATAAATCGATTTAATCAATACAATAATATGCACTAATATTCATATGTTTAATCAACGCGGGATTTTTTGAGATTTCATAGAATCCTATCGGTATATTCGACATTTTTATATTTTGTTTTGATATATATTTGATATATAACTGAATATGTATTCTTATAAAATAAACCATTTTTGTTATCCGTATATAACTAGAGAATGTTGTTTTGTTATATTATAATGTTCTAATGAATCTTTAATTTTTATTTTTTTAATTTAATTATATTACTAATATTTTTCTAATTATAGGATTGGCGAAAATAAAAAAATAAAAAAAAATCCAAATTCTCGCGGGCGAATATTTACTCTTTTATTATCAAATTCAAATGGAATGTAGCACACAATTCCTAAAAAAAATGAATTGTTTTTTGGTTTTTTCCGCCATCCCACCTAATTAATCATTAAGATTTGTTTTTAATAAAATCTTAAGTATTTGCAGGTTTCATCGTTCCCGCCGCTTCTCGATTAATGATTAGGTCTGAATTCTACCACGGAGCTCTTTCATATCTAATAGTAAGATTTTTTTAGAATATTTTTTTTATTTTTTCTTGAATCAATCTTCTCAGTTTTTATTGATTCAGAGCTCTTAATTAGTTTATGTTATGAATATATTGATATATATATCCATTTTATATTGATGCTTTATTACACTACTTTTTTTGAGATGACCCCTAGACCTTTACATATTAGAATTCTATATCATTCATATATATTTTTCTCTCTTTCTTTCGCCCCTTCATTTATCCGTATATTCTTATTGCTTTACAACTAATAATATGATTTTTTTAATGTTGTACAATATTTCATACAATATTTCAGTTGATATAATAATATTATTAATATTTCTTTTTTATTTTGATATTTTATATTTCGATTTTTTGTTTTGACTAATTCTTTAGATCTAGATAATCCGAAGCGGTGAGTTGGTTATTAGTTCTTTTAAATTAATTTATACCATGAATTGGTTTTGTCGTTAAATTGGAACCGTTCTAAAAAAACTAACGAGTCGCACACTAAGCATAGCAATAGGATCAATATCAAATAATTAATTTTATTTTTTGGTCGATTCAATCTTATAAAATTGAGAATTTTGGGGGAATAAAAATCAAGTAATTTTTCATTTTTGGTTTTATTAAAAAAAAATATGGGATATTGAAGATAAAGAAAAAGATTTAATTCTTTTTTATTCTTTATTTAGAAATATCCAAACTTTGATCCCTAAAACTCCATAAATAGTTCGAACTGTATAACAACAATAATCAATTTTAGCTCGAATGGTTTGTAGAGGAACCCTACCTTCTCTTATCCACTCAACACGTGCAATTTCTTTTCCGTCGATACGTCCTGCAATTTGTACTTGAACTCCTTTTGTACCTGCTTGTTCAGTTAATTCAATAGCTTTTTTCATTGCTTTACGAAAGGAAACTCTATTCTTTAATTGTCCGGCTATAAATTCTGCAAGAATATTAGGGTGTTTATAAGCATTTGCAATTCTTGCAATAGAAATGTTTAGTTTTCGATTCACACAATTCAGTTTTTTTAGGATATTCGTCTGTAATTCTTCTATTTTTTTAGGCTTACCTTCTATTAATAATTTAGGAAATCCCATATATATTATGACTTGAATCAGATCGATTCTTTTTTGAATCTTTATCTGTCCAATTCCCTCCACACCAGAGGATACTTTTATATTTTTTTGTATATAATTTTTGATACAATCTCGTATTTTTTTATCTTCTTGTATATTTTCGGAATAATTTCTTCGTTGTGCAAACCAAAGAGAATCATGACTCTGAGTTGTACCAAGTCTGAAACCAAGCGGATTTATTTTTTGTCCCATAATTCCCCACTACTATAACATAAAATGATACGTTTTATTTGTGTAGTTTTTTTTCAAATTTTTTTTTATTTTTTCCATACATAACTCATTGACTTAGTTCATTGAAATTTTTATTGTGACTAGCAGCGACTACTGCAAAATAAACAAAAAAATAAAATAAGATATTCAACTAAATAAAGTATAAATTAGAATATTATAACCTTTTATTTATGAATTTTTTCTTTTTTATTTATGTACAAATTGCATGAATTACTAATCCATTACTATTTGTACTTTGTCTTGGAAACATACATGAATCTTTTTCGACCAAACGACTATGCTTATAGGTTCTTCTTTATCATAAGGGTCGATTTTCATGAAT